TGGTTCTTTTTACAAACTTGATGTCGATAAATTCGCGAGTTTAGAAATTCATTTCGGACAATTGAACTTTCTCGAACTGTTTCTTTTTAAGAACCAAAAATATTTGTGCCAAAATAACAGCTGCGAAGAAGAACAAAAGGCCTTGTACACGTAATGGATCTTGAAGTACTATTTCTGCATCTCCCTGACCAAATCCGCCTACATTAGGATTACTTGTCAACGGTTGATCCAATTTGATAGATTCGCCTTCTGAAACAAGAAGTTCTGGCCCCGGAGGGATAATATCAACCACTTGACGTCCATCCGACGCATCCGCTATGGTTATTTCGTATCCCCCCTTTTCTTTTCGTAGGATTTTGCTTACTATACCTGATGCTGTAGCATTATAAACTGTATTGTTACTTTTGCTCCCGTCAGGATAAATCTGGCCCCTTCCCCTGTTTCCACCTACGTATATAGGATATTTTAAGAAGTGAATGTCTTTCTTAGTAGCGGGGTCCGGGGAAAGAATAGGAAAGGTGATTTCACTATATTTCTGACCAGGAACAGGGCCTATGACAAGAATATTTTTTTGATTGGGGCGATAGCTCTGAAAAGACAAATTACCCATCTTTTCTTTTATCTCGGGGGAAATACGATCGGGAGGGGCTAATTCAAAACCCTCTGGTAAAATAAGAACAGCCCCCACATTCAAACCTCCCTTTTTACCATTAGCAAGAACTTGTTTCAGTTGCGTATCATAAGGAATTCGAACAACTGCTTCAAATACAGTATCGGGAAGTACCGCTTGCGGAACCTCAATATCCACTGGTTTATTAGCTAAATGGCAATTGGCGCATACAATACGCCCAGTCGCTTCTCGTGGATTTTCATAACCCTGCTGTGCAAAAATGGGATATGCATTTGAAATGGATGTACGAGTTATTATATATATCATGAGCGATGCGGAAATAGATCGAGTAATCTGTTCCTTTATCCAAGAAAAAGTATTTCTAGTTTGCATGGTCCAATCATTGATCCCGAAAATTTCTACAATAAATTGGGGTAGGTCACTAATGGAGTTTCCTATCCACGATTCTGTTATTTACTGGAATAATTTGACTCGATTAATCTATAGGAATATAGGATGAATCTCCGGGATGGGTAGAAATAGAAAGGGATTTTCAATGGTACAACTGCAAAGTAAGAAACATTATAATTGGATTAGGTAGACATTTTTCAGTCATTCATTGAATGATAAATCACTACAAGTGACGGAGATACACGATTTAAATAACGGAAAATCCAATATTTTAAAATTGTATCTAGAATGACTGGAAAAGTGGAAACAAGGCCAGATATAATTTGATCATTATGAACAAATCCAAAATCCTTGTAGACAAAGCCAATCATCAATTCCCAACCATGGGGCGAATGAAATCCGATACATAAATCAGTTAATAAAAGAAGAGAAAAAGCTTTTATTGTGTCACTTAAGTTATATAGGAATTCCTGGGCCCAAGAGTTAAGAATAACAAGTTCTTTATTACCCAAAATAGAATAACCACTTAGAATAATGAAACAGATTATATTTGTCGAGAAGTGCAAAATCGTATGAATACGACCCTCGTTTTGTATCTTGATTAATTGGATTGTTTCTTTGTGAATTCCTATACGAAGGTTTTGTAGATGTGTCTCCGAGTATTCCTTGATCATTTCCTCTAAGAAGAGGAGTTCCTCTAATTCTATGAATTTTTCTAGAATACTCTTTTCTTCAATATCATTCAAAAAAGTTTCGGATTGCCTAGTATTCCACCAATTAGTAACCCACGATTCCAGACTTTTTTGAAATAAGAGAGAAATCCACCAGGGCAAAAATACGATAGATACAAGATATAAAAGAGGAGTGAATGCTTTCTTTTTTGCCATTTTTTCATCTGTGAATTGTTAATGAACCCATCTCATTCGTCAACTCTATGTAATCTAATATTTCTTATTTCTCTCACGCATCAATTCTATTACAAGTTATCGAACCTATGAATCTATTCACTATTTTTTATTTGTGATTTCGTAGTTAGGCCTTGAATTAGGCCTTGAATCTAGAAAAAATACAAAAATAGACGAAAAATTCGAATGAATAAATAATCAAAAAATATTGTTTCCCTATAGTCAAATTTGAAGCACATATCTCCTTTCGATGAATGCCCCGAAAACCACTTTAAATAATGAATATGAATATTATTCAGTTTTGATACGAAAGAACTCCTTTTCTATCATTATATAAAACTCTCTAATATTTCGAAAAATTTTAACTTACTATGAATAGTCAGGGATAGAATAATTGAGGGAATTTTCTGAAAAATATTGTGAAAAATGAGTGGCAAAAAACGACAGAAATTGGCTAGTTATCATTATAAGAGATCCAATTTTTTGGTCATTAAGGAGCACAAAAAGAAGCGTCGAAAAAATGACAAGATATACTCTATCTGAATCTAAAGTCTCAATTCCAACAATGAAAAAGGGGGGATTCCTTATTTCGAAATGGTTGATTATGAGATATTTCGATTTGTTTATTATTATTTTTTTATTGAGTTGTGGATATTTCGATACATATAAAAGATCCCCAAAAGAGTTTTTTTATACTTGTTCCATATATGTCTGCTTTGACTCGAATGAATGTTCTGAAGAAACCTCAATTAAGTTATGTTCTAGAAAAAGAGGATTCTTGCGTTTTTGCCCTCCTGCTGAAAGCATTCATTTATCGGCTCATTTCTTAAAATACTTCAATTGGTACACGCAAGAAATAGGCCAATTCAGCAGCTTTTTGTTCCATTTCCCGCGGAGTAAAATTCTCATCAGTACGAGTCAATGGAATGGCTCCCTGGCCTCTGATATCCATATAAAGGACACGCCGAGCATAAATACCCTCTTTAACTTCTATTCTGACGGATTGAATATCTTTTATAAGAAATCGGAGAAAGACCCGACGATTTTTTCCAGGAAATCCCCAACGAAAGATACACACTATTCCGTCTTTTATATCAAATCGATCATAACCACTACCTACATTCCACGAAATTGTGCACCACAAATAGGAGCTAATAAAAAGACCCGCGATCCCATAGAAAGACATCACAATTCCTTGTGGAAAAAAAACGATTTCCTGAGACGGAAATAAAGATATCAAATTTCTACCAAGATAACTCGAGGTTCCAACCAACAAGAATCCTAATGAACCTAAAAAAAGGATAATAGCCCAGCAGAAATTACTTGTTTTTCGAGCCCCCTTTATAGGTTCTATCCATATATGTTCTGATCGACAACTCATACTTGATCCCGTTGCTTTTTTGGAATTGAGAGAATACCCCAAATGAATTTGACTTTAGTCCGTTTGTTTCCGAAGTAACTCGCATCAACTAGCACTAGTTTGATGTGAACCTTTAGGAGTAATTCATTAAATTGGTTAGATCTAAACTAATAACATACCCTTCGTATTATCTCACTAAAGATAGCCACATACATATAGATAGACCAACGTTACAGTTCAGCCATCCGCCGATTCGGTTCTATTTGAAAATAGCTAGAACATAGCATTTTCTGGAGACATAAGAATTTTTCGGCGGAAGCCGCTTATACCATATTTTGCTAAATGGATATCTGTGTTATGATACAAACGTCAATTGAAAAATGAGATTTTGTGCCATCGGCTCTAAACAATCTTGTTTTTTTGAACATGAAGAAATAAAGAAGCCATTGCGATTGCCGGAAATACTAGGCCTACTAAAGGGACCAAAACAGAGGGAAAGTTAAGAGTTGTCATAGAATGGGTACCTCGATTTACTATTTGTACCTGTTATTATTATTTAGAATTTATAATATAATATATATCTTATTATATATAAGGATATCTTACTTATTATAATTTGATAATTCTAAATTGAAATTATTATTACTTAATATCTATAGATATAAGTATCTATCTAAGTGAGTATATAATGTACTTTCTACATGAAGGATTTGAAAGGATATGGATGATATCTTATTTTATTCATTTTTTGCTCTTGTCTTCGAATTTCATTTATTAAGCAAAAAGTTTCTTAAAAATGAATAAAAATGAATTAGATTCTACTTATTTAGATTCTATTTATATTGAATTGAGGGGTTTGTTAGAATCCCATCCAGTAGGGATTCTTAGTCAAAATAGGATTATCGTAAGATATAGAAAGATAAAAAATTCTATATTTTCTAGAGTTTAATTATATATGACGAGAAGAAGATATTTTTTTGCCTAATTATAAGAATTTCATCTTTTATCTTGTTAATAGAGGCTTCTTGATCAAATCAATAATAAGGAATATAGAAAAAGGAATATAGAAAAGGGGGCGGATTTTCGATTTTCTGTGACTTTTGATTCTTTATACAATTAGATCTTATGTCAACAAAGAAAACCCCATTCGTCTAATTTTGACTTGGATTCCGATAAACTAATTACTTGTTTGCTCAAAAAAATTGAACTTAATGTTTTAATTTTGATTCAAAGGAAAGAAAGTGTGGAGTTGAAATAACTCGCTCAGAACGCTTTTTAAAGGATTACGTGGTACGATTAGATCGAATAAGCCCTTCTGGAATAAATACTCAGCCGCTTGTGAACCGTCGGGTACTGTTTTATTCAGTGTTTGTTCAATTACTCTTTTACCCGCAAAGGCAATGTAGGCATTGGGTTCAGCAATAATGATATCCCCCAACATACCAAAACTAGCTGTCACCCCACCGGTAGTAGGAGATGTAAGGATTGGTACATAGAATAACTTTTTATTTGATTGATAATCATATAAAGCAGAAGATATTTTAGCCATTTGCATCAAGCTCAAACTTCCTTCTTGCATGCGTGCCCCTCCGGAAGCACACACTATAATAAGAGGTAGAAATTCTTTAGTAGCGTATTCAATTAAACGGGTAATTTTCTCCCCGACGACGGATCCCATACTACCCCCCATAAACTGAAAATCCATAACCGCAAT